CAAATGTCTCTTCTATTACGAAGACCGCCGGGTCGCGAAGCTTATCCAGGAGATGTTTTTTATTTGCATTCACGACTTTTGGAAAGAGCCGCTAAATCAGGTTCGCGTTTAGGTGAAGGAAGTATGACTGCTTTACCAATAGTTGAGACCCAATCGGGAGATGTTTCAGCTTATATTCCTACTAATGTAATCTCAATTACAGATGGCCAAATTTTCTTATCCGCCGATTTATTCAATGCTGGAATCAGACCTGCCATTAACGTGGGGATTTCCGTCTCCAGAGTAGGATCTGCCGCTCAAATTAAAGCCATGAAACAAGTAGCCGGCAAACTAAAATTAGAATTGGCACAATTCGCAGAATTAGAAGCCTTTGCACAATTCGCGTCTGATCTCGATAAAGCTACTCAGAATCAATTGGCAAGAGGTCAACGATTACGCGAGTTGCTCAAACAATCTCAATCATCCCCTCTCACGGTGGAAGAACAGGTAATGACTATTTATACTGGAACGAATGGTTATCTTGATTCATTAGAAATTGGACAGGTAAAGAAATTTCTCGTTGAGTTACGTACTTATTTAAAAACGAATAAACCGCAGTTCCAAGAAATCATATCTTCTACCAAGATATTCAATGAGGAAGCGGAAGCCCTTTTGAAAGACGCTATTCAAGAACAAATGGAACGCTTTCTACTTCAGGAACAGGTATAAAGAAATTCCTTTAAATAACTTTCTAATTTTATAGAAATAATTATTTCTATAATCTAATCTTTTATTTTATTATATATTTTTTATATTAATAATTTTATAGTAATAAAAAATTATTATTAAGAATAAATATATAAATAAATATATAAATAAGTATAGGGGTCTCTTGTTCAAATCATTCAAAATACCTAGTTAGTAGAAAAGAAATATATGGAAATCCGTCGCGTCCAATAGGATTTGAACCTATACTAAAGGTTTAGAAGACCTCTGTCCTATCCATTAGACAATGGACGCTTTTTTCTTAGTTTTGTTTTCACATCTCTTGGTCAGAAAAAAGACCATTGAGAGAATTCCAGGAATTGCGCATTCAATTCAATGATACATTCATTATCATTATATTAATAATTACATTAAATTAGATTCATTACATGAATAATTATAATTAGATCCTCTATATTATAGATTATTTAATATAGAATTTAAATAATATAATATTTTATAATAGATAAAAACTATAACTTTTACTATTAAACATATTCTAAATAGAATATAGAATTTTAGAAATATAGAGAATAAATTAATATATATAATATAGAGATATAAGCGGGTAGCGGGAATCGAACCCGCATCGTTAGCTTGGAAGGCTAGGGGTTATAGTCGACGTTGAGTCATCGTTTTTAACGTCTCTAATTCAAAACCGAACGTGAAACTTTGGTTTCATTCGGCTCCTTTATGAAAGATGGACAAATTTCACATATGTCAGATGTGAACTAAATTACAAAAAAAAAGAAAAGAAATTTCGGCCCATAACATCTATGTCAGCTTTTCTGTTTGAATGCATTCAAAACAAAACCCGCTTTATAGATGATCCCTATAGAACAGGGGGGGTTAGAACCACCCTTCTAGTTACTTCGTTCTCTATTTCTATTTGAAAGAATCCTTAGGAAAAGGATTTTGTTTCCACCGAGCTAAAACAATATAATATGTCGATGTCTCTAGTAAACCAAAGCCATTAGTTAATAGCTGTTTTGCTTCAATCTCTTTTATACAAATCATAAATTGAAGATTTAGTTACGATTAGAAATACTCCCTTCTCTATTTATCCATGGACCCCTTACTCATACTTATTCAATTGGAAATATTGATCCAATTCAAAAACCAATTATGTTTCGTAATTTCATAATCCAATTTTGTTTTTTCCAATTTCTAATTGACTCTTTTGGATACAAATCACGAGAATGTCTATTCTTCCTCGAATCTTTCATTGAGAGGTAAAAGATTAAATCCTTTTAAGAAATAAAGTTTTTGATCGGAATATTAATTAAACCGAAGGACCCCTTAACCATTTAAGGGATTAATAGAACGAATCGCACTTTTACCACTAAACTATACCCGCTACAATGTGATTATTGTATATAAATGGATCTTTTGTCGAACAAAAAAATGGGTCATAATTAAGACGATAGGATCAGAAAAGAATCATGAAAATTAGAGCGTTGATATGCTTTGGCCAAGGAGACTAATGGGATTGGGGAAAGAGGATTTATTTAAATAACTAAAAAAACACGCTTTTTTAGTTATTTAAATGAGATGGATACGTCTCGATAAAAAAAAGGCGTATGCCATAACATAAATTGTGCAAGAATAAAATAATTAAGAAATGACACTCGGATTCTATTCTGTATGATAGGAATAGAAATTGCCTTTATTATGATTGTTCTTGAAACAACAACAATCATTAATCATTTTTTTTTTTTTCAAATCAAATAAATCATTTTTTTCTATGATTCATTGGAACAAAAACGAAAGACCCGGCCCGGTCAGGACCGGGGGCCGGGCTGTGGAAGTAAAAGTAAAAAAGGATCTTGCAGACGAAAGCAAAGAGGTACTCTTTTTTTATTATTTATTTAATTTTAATTTATATATTTATTATTACTTTCTATTTACTATTTATTAATTCTATAATTTTTTTATATAAGAAATTCATTGCTATATAATTTATAGTTTATATAATATATAATATTCTTGGGGCATTAGGTGGTTATATATCTAAATTTATATTCATTGGAATAGTGGAGTTGAGATATCGCTTTCGAGCCCTTACTTTACCTAAATGAAATCACTGATTTTTATTTTCTATATTGTTTTTTCTATTTTTCTATGTCTCTATAATTAGATATCTATATAATAATTATATACTGAATAATAAAGAGGTATAAAGAGAGGGCCCTTTTTCAAGTCTTACTGTTTTTGTGTAATATAATCTAGTAATTATCCTTTTTATTTCAATTTGGGGAGATGGCTGAGTGGACTAAAGCGTCGGATTGCTAATCCGTTGTACGGGTTTTTCGTACCGAGGGTTCGAATCCCTCTCTTTCCGCTTTAGTGGATGACTTGGTATTTTTTCTTTATCTTTCAATTTCTCTTTCAACGAGTCTTTTTTTTTATTTCATTTTAATTAATAGTTAAAAATGTGGAATAAATAAAATCCTAAGAACATTTTAAAATCAAGCAAGGAAAACAGAAACTTTATTGTTATTTTTTATTCTTCACTCTTCACGTCCAGGATTCCGTCCTGGATCATTAGATAGGAATCCGAAGATAAAGAGAGAAACAAAGAATACCACTACTGTGTAAACAAATAGTTTAAGAGTAAGCATTACACAATCTCCAAGATCATTTTTTTTGGAAAAAAAGATAATAGATTCTCCATTTTTATACCACATACCTTATTTTGACACCACGAAATTATTTTTCTAAATCTATAGAAATAAAAAAGAATTTTCAGAAATTCATTTGTAATATGTAATAAGAGTCAAGTCTTTCATTACCAAAAGCTTTTTCATACCCGCAATTAGATATTGCGGAGGAATCTACTAGGTTCTTTCACTGTAAAAAAGGGTCCGAATGAGGAACTGGGGGGAGCCCAGACTTATTGTGGCGATCCAAGAATTTAATTATTTGAATCGAAGGGTTATACTATAAGACTTATCTGATCTTATGAATTGTTAGAATTTTTTTTTAAGAATAAATCATGAATTTTTCTAGGACCGTATTAAAGATCTCATCGAAAACTTACAGCAGCTTGCCAAACAAAAGCTAAGAGAAAAAAGAGCAAAGGTATTACTGGCATAAAATCTACGATTGGATTCAAAAAAGCATAAGCCTCGGGCAATTTTGAGAAGAAAAAACTACTTGAAGAAAGAGCAGAATTAAGACAAATACAGATCAAACTAAAGATATTAAGCATAACAAACATTTTTTTCTTTGTTCTTGAAGATAATTGTATTTATTTTGATTGAGTTATTAATATGATGAGTTCTTAATATGAGTTATTATAATCTTATTTTTTTTTTTAATTAACCCAATCAAAAATCCTTCAATTCTCAAATCAAAAGAGAATAGACAAAACCATACTTTCATACAATATCTTAATTGAATTGTATGTAATGATCAATAAATGTCGTTTAATTCTCTATCTAAATGTCTCAAAATCCTAGCAACACTCTAATCTATTCTATATAGATTTGGACTAGAATTGACGAAGAACTACTATCAATATTAGTCTTTATTAATGTCGAATAGAAATCAAAAATGGGGCGTGGCCAAGTGGTAAGGCAACGGGTTTTGGTCCCGGTATTCGGAGGTTCGAATCCTTCCGTCCCAGAGCATACCTATTATATTATATATATCATATCAGAATAAAAGAAAGATTGCCCTTTTTTAAACAACCTTATTTTTTTTTTTTTTTTTAAGAGTAGAATAAGATTGGTTATAATCTGATTTTGCTTTCCTATAATGATTGATTCTTATATGAATTATATCTTTTTCAAAAATAAAAAATCGAATCGTGTTCAAATAACACACAGATGTAATTGAATCTATTTGTATACAGGTAAGAGGGGAGCATAGATTAAATCATATTTCTATTTAATAAGTTAGTTCTTCATAAAATAAAAATACGAGCCATGATTTAATCTGTACTTGTTTTAATTTACATTTATACAAAATAGTAATAGTCTGGAACACTCTAATAGGATTCTTTTTTTATTTAGGATTCATCATATTCATAGAATTGACGCAGTAGATAGGAGTTAAACGTCAATGTAAAATACCAATTTCAATATATGCGGCTGTCTGAATTTCATTAAAAAAAAATCAAGTTACATACGTAACATATGTCTTTTCTTTGAACCCCGTTTTTAAGTATTTTGTGTTTTCTTTTATGAAAAATTGTAAATATATGATATGTACCAATTGAGACAAAGTGTATTCATACATCTTAGTCGCTTTTCCTTAGGAAATAATTGCAGCCGGATTATTGACTCCAAGTCAAATAAACTACGCAGAAAGGGAGCGAAGACTTATATATATGTATTGTTATCGTTCTATTTCTTCTATTTCATTGATTCATTGAAAACTTTATTTTATTTCAATTGAGTTTTGTGACAATAGATTTGTTATCCCTAAATTTTAAATATTTAACTTTACCCTTTAACATAGAATGTTTCTAATTACTTTCAAAGATATTTGTTTAGTCTACCTGATAGGTATGGGGATCTTCTTTTAATTATGATTTATCAAAAAGAATAACAACCCCAAGCCTCTATTCTATCAGTCTTTATCCACCACCTCGTGAAAAACAAAAAGAATTTACATTTTTTTTATGGTTTAATCCGAATATGAATTTTTCTCTATTATTATCAAAATGCGATTTTTACTGTAAAGCCTTATTCAAATAATGTAATGATAGTGAAATAGGAAATTTTTCAATCAATTAAATATTTTTAATAATGTCTTATGAGTCCTTGGTACTCGAAGAAGTGTGAAATTGGTGAATCTATTTTAGCAAGTCACCTCAAGATGCAGATTAAAAAAAAACTTATTTGTCTTATTTATTAGTTCAATTTTTTTATATTCTAATATTTATATTTTCTAAAGAAAAAATAAAATAATATATTAAAAAAATATTTATTATATTTCTATATATTATATGGGGTTAAATTTAATTCGTGCTGATACTTCTTGAGAAATTACCCATTCATAAAAGTATGGATTACTATGTACCGAACGAACCAATGATTATTCATGAGTCCATAATGGAATCAATTACATACTGTTTACAGCAACCTACTAGGAAATGTTATGGTAAAACTTCGTTTAAAACGATGTGGTAAAAAGCAACGTGCGACTTGAGGGATATGGTCGTCTGTGGATTCTTACATCCATCATTTTCTTTTTATATTAATTAGATAGGAATGAGGGTGCTCTTGGCTCGACATCGTTTGTTCTGTTTCACTAGAACCCTCCTTTTTGAGGTCGGGGGTTGGGATGCAAATAGTACATGATCTTAATGGAGCTCGAGTAAAAAAAAGTATTGATTCATTTTTTAAGGGAACGGGTCTAGGGTTAGTGTTAATTAATAAGTTGAAACAGCTTCGTAAGTATATTTTCCATATAAAAATCGAAAGGATCCAATTTTCAAATTTATAAGTAAAACCTCTTGGAATTGGTAAAACTCTTTCGATTAAAAGTGTATCGCGCAGGAATCAAATCGACCATTTGTATGATTTTTTGATAAAAAGAAATCACAAAAAGGGTATGTTGCTGACGTTTTTTGAAACGATTAAAAATCACCGAAGTAATGTCTAAACCCAATGATTCAAAGAAACGATAAAGAATCCTGGAACAAGGAAATACCACTTTCAGTTGTCTCAATAAATAGATTCTAATTAAGAATCAAAATAGATTCTAAAGACAAAAAAGGTGCGTGGTTAGAGATCGCTCAATAAACGAAATACCTAAAGTAAAGGGTTTCCTTGGGTTATTAGCGAGTTATCCAACTTGAGTTATGAGGATGCGAATACAAATGATTTTATTTTCTTTTTCGGATAATAATAAGGAATACTAAAAAGTACTTAACTCATATTTAATTGATTTGATTATTTTATGGATCCATTTGACATTACTAATTAAAAATTTAAAATTCGATCCATAGACATAATTTCGAATTTTCTTGAGCCGTATGAGGAGAAAACCTCTTATACGTTTCTAGGGGGGGTATTATTCATCTACATCTATCCCAATGGGTGGTTTATCGAATCGTTGCAATTGATGCTCGATGCCGAAGAGAAGGAAGAGCTCTTCGGAAAGTGGGCTTTTATGATCCGCTAAAGAATCAAACCTATTTAAATGTTCCTGCTATTCTATATTTACTTGAAAGGGGCGCTCAACCTACGGGAACTGTTCATGATATTTCGAAGAAGGCGGGAGTTTTTATGTAACTTTGCCTTAATCAACAGATTAAATTAAATTCAATTAATGAATAGAACAAAAGAGGGGGCTTATATAACTTTGTATAACCTTTTATATACTACCGCCCCCCCTCTTTTGTTCTATTCATACCTATTTATTATTACTACCAAAAAATGTCTACTACTAAAAAATGTCGTCTTCTATAACGACAAAAATTTATTTTTATTTTAGTGATAGAAATTCATTTAATTTAAGACAGATGAAAAAAGATCAAATGAATAACCGAAGTAGTTGGATTTAGAAATCCAAAATATTTACATTATTGCTAATTCAATACTAGTTGTTTTTTAGTTGAAACTTTCACTTTTTTTATGTTATGAACAAATAAATAAAAAAAAAACAAATGGGATTTAAGATTTATTTTTTTTTTTTACTTATATGGATTAAGTAAACCCAAGCATTGCGATACTTTGCTACGAATATTGATTCTTACGCTTACATCCTTTTGTATCCATGTTTATTATCCATATATAGTTAGTGCCAATTCAATACAAGTCATTAGTTTTTCTTTATTTGTATAATTTATATTTTATTATATTAATTCAATATTTAATTTTTTTTTAATTTTAATTTATGGTTCTCCACATTGTGTTCTTTTCTTAAGATTTACATTCATATTGACAACAGTGTATCAAACAAATATAATCCGATCATGAATAAATGTATCTATTTCCCTCTGTTCCATCTATGGACTTGGTTTTTTTATTTTACTTTATTTAAACGACGGATTCGTCGGATTTGCTGGGATACGAGAAGCCTTTATTTATTTATTATTTATTTATTTTATTGAAAAAAAAAAACGGATAAGATAATAATGGATAAGATACGAACTAAATCCGTGGTAGTACATCAATTTTGACTTAATCCATATCCTTATCTTAATCTAGATTCTTATTTTAGAAGTCAGTGTATTTGCATCTAATATGTTCATTATTTTTTTTATGTTCAGAATCGATTAGCAATGTTTTTGCTATTTTACTATTTGGATTTCGGTGTGCAATTAAATCTAATTTTTTATTCCGATTGGATCTACACATTTTTTTTTTTGGGGGGGGGGGGGTTGCTAACTCAACGGTAGAGTACTCGGCTTTTAAGTGCGACTGGCAATTTTTACACATTTGTATGAAGCAACGTCTTCGTCGATACTATCTCTAGAGCTTGTAAAACCGCGACTGATCCTCAAAGGAATGAATGGAAAAAGCAGCATGTCGTATCAATGTGGAATTCCGAGAATATTTTATTCTTAGCGGATCGGTTCAAAACTTTGTTTAAATTCTTGACGAAAAAAAATAAAATTAAATTTTGGGTTAAGTGAATAAATGGATAGAGCCCTATGGCTCCAATTATAGGTAAACAAAAAAAAAAGAAACGAGCTTCTGTTCTTAATTTGAACGATTACCCGATCTAATTAAACGTTAAAAATAGATTAGTCCTTGATGCGGGAAATGCTTTTCCCATAAGTGGATCATCGATTTTTTTTTTAAATCCTAATTATTAGTAGCTATTCTCCATTAGAGTGTGGGGGTAAATGTGTAGAAAAAGCAGTCTATTGATAAAGATAAAAATCCTTTTTTTCCAAAATCAAAAGAGCGATTGGGTTGAACAAATAAAGGATTTCTAACCATCTTGTTATCCTCGAATGAACATAAACCAATTAAATTAGATGGAAAAGGAGAGGCTAAAGAGTCCGTCGATCAGTCTTATCTGGTTCCGGGGTATATATCTATTTATTTCTTACTATAATATCCTGTTTTGACTGTATCGTACTATGTGTCATTTAATAACCCAAAAGAAATCCCTTATCCCCATCTAATTTTAAATGGAGGAATTTCAAGGATATTTAGAACTCGATAGATTTCGGCAACATGACTTCCTATACCCACTTATCTTTCGGGAATATAGTTATGCACTTGCTCATGGTCATGGTTTAAATAGATACATGTTGTTGGAAAATATAGGTTATGATAATAAATCTAGTTTACTGATTGTAAAACGCTTAATTACTACAATGTATCAACTGAATTATTTGATAATTTCTGCTAATGATTCTAAACAAAATCCATTTTTTGGGTACAACAAGAATTTGCATTCTAAAATTCTATCAGAAGGATTTGCAATCATTGTGGAAATTCCATTTTATCTACGATTAATATCTTCTTTAGAAGGGGCAGAAATCGTAAGATTTTACAATTTACGATCCATTCATTCAATATTTCCCTTTTTAGAGGAAAAGTTCCCACATTTAAATTATTCGGCGGATATACTAATACCCTACCCTGCCCATCTGGAAATATTGGTTCAAACCCTTCGTTACCGGGTGAAAGATGCTTCTTATTTGCATTTATTGCGGTTCTTTCTTCATGAGTATTCTAATTGTAACAGTCTTATTATTACAAATAAATCTATTTCCATTTTTTCAAAAAGTAATCCGAGATTTTTTTTATTCCTATATAATTCTTATATATGTGAATACGAATCCAGCTTCCTTTTTCTCCGTAACCAATCTTCTCATTTACGATTAACATCTTCTGGATTCCTTTTTGAACGACTCTGTTTATATAGAAAAATAGAACATTTTGCCGAAGTCTTTGCTAATGATTTTCCGGTCATCCCATGCTTTCTCAAGGATCCTTTCATGCATTATGTTAGATATCAAGGAAAATCAATTCTGGCTTCCAAAGACACACCTCTTCTAATGAATAAATGGAAATCTTACCTTGTCAATTTATGGCAATGTCATTTTGATGTATGGTCTCACGCGGCAAGTATCCGTATAAACCAATTATCCAAGCATTCCCTCGATTTTTTGAGTTACTTTTCAAGTGTTCGACGAAATCCTGCAGTGGTGCGGAATCAAATGCTAGAAAATTCATTTCTACTAAATAATGCTCCCAATAAACTCGATACAATAGTTCCAATTATTCCTCTGATTGGATCATTGGCTAAAGCGAAATTTTGTAACGCAGTAGGGCATCCAATT